GTTATTGTAGCTTAATATAAAGCATGGCACTGAAGACGCCAAGATGGATATTAATAAACCCAAATAACACAAAGATTTGGTCCTAATCTTAATGTTACTTTTTACTAAACCTACACATGTAAGTATCAGCAAACCAGTGAAAATGCCCTAAAAGTCCGCACCAGACAAAAGGAGCCGGTATCAGGCACGCCATGACAGCCCAAAACACCTTGCTTCGCCACACCCCCAAGGGTACTACAACAGTGATTAACTTTAAGCAATAAGCATAAGCTTGACTTAGTTATAGTAAATTACACTCAGGGTTGGTAAATCTCGTGCCAGCCACCGCGGTTATACAAGAAACCCAAAGCAACAATAATAACGGCGTAAAATGTGGTTAAACCAAATTCATAAAAACCTAAGGTTGCCCCCTCTACCAAACTGTCATACGTAAAGTACAAATCAACCCAATATGAAAATAACCTTAATATATCAGAAAACTTGAACCCACGATCGTTAAGATACAAACTGGGATTAGATACCCCACTATGCTTAACCCTAAACTTAGATATTTTAAATACAAAACTATCCGCCAGAAAACTACGAGCAAAACACTTAAAACTCTAAGGACTTGGCGGTACCTCAAATCCACCTAGAGGAGCCTGTTCTATAATCGATAATCCACGATAAACCTCACCATCCTTTGCCAACTCAGCCTATATACCACCGTCACAGCCTACCTTATGAAAGTCAAAAAGTAAGCCCAATAGCCACAACAGCTAACAAGTCAGGTCAAGGTGTAGCCAATTAAGATGGAAGAAATGGGCTACATTTTCTATAATAGAAATTAACCACGGAACAGAACTATGAAACACAGTCTAGATTAAGAAGGATTTAGCAGTAAATTAAGAGCAGAGAGCCTAATTTAAACCGGACCTGAGGTGCGCACACACCGCCCGTCACCCCCATCAACCAACAAATACTCAACCGTAAATAACACCTTATTTAACACAAACAGATGGGGTAAGTCGTAACAAGGTAAGTATACCGGAAGGTGTACTTGGACTACAAAATATAGCTTAATCTAAAGCATTCAGTTTACACCTGAAATATACCCACATAGACCAGGGTTATTTTGAGCAATAAATCCTTAGCTCGATTAACTAACATAACCCAACTTAAACCATAATATTTATTATAAACCAAATTAAAACATTCTCATTAATCCTAGTACGGGCGACAGAAAAGATTACAGAAGCAATATAAATAGTACCGTAAGGGAAAATTGAAAAAAATGAATTTAAACCCTAAGCAAAAAAAAGCAAAGGTTAACCCTTGTACCTTTTGCATTATGATTTAGCCAGCAATAACTAAGCAAAGAGAACTGAAGTTTAAAACCCCGAAACTAAGTGAGCTACTCAAAGGCAGCCAATAATCTAAAGCTATAATCATCTCTGTGGCAAAAGAGTGATAAGACCTTTAAGTAGAGGTGAAAAGCCTAACGAACCTAGTGATAGCTGGTTGCTCAATAAAAGAGTATAAGCTCAACCCTAAACATTCTAAAAACAACCAAAAGTTCAAAGAAAATTTTAGTGGTTATTCAATTAGGGTACAGCCAAATTGAAACAGGATACAACCTAAAACGAAGGATAAAATACTCAACAATCAACCCACGTAGGCCTTAAAGCAGCCACCACCAAAGAAAGCGTCAAAGCTCCACCCATACAAATATTAACAATAATTCAATCCTCAGACGACACTGAGCCATTCTACTAAAATAGAAGAACCAATGCTAAAATGAGTAACAAGAAGATAAACTTCTCTTCATACGCCAGCTTAAATCAGAACAGACAAACTACTGATTATTAACAATCTCTATAAGAACAACAACATTAAACATAACATATAACATAAACTGTTAACCCAACACAGGAGCGTAAAATAAGAAAGATTAAAATCTGTAAAAGGAACTAAGCAAACAAAGAACCCGACTGTTTACCAAAAACATAGCCCCTAGCGACAACAAGTATTAGGGGTGATGCCTGCCCAGTGATAACATTCAACGGCCGCGGTATCCTAACCGTGCAAAGGTAGCGTAATCACTTGTCCTTTAATTAAGGACTCGTATGAAAGGCTAAACGAGGCTCTACCTGTCTCTTACAGCTAATCAGTGAAATTGATTTCCCTGTGCAAAAGCAGGAATACAAATATAAGACGAGAAGACCCTGTGGAACTTCAAATAAATCATCAACTAACACCACACTTACCCTAATGGTCTATAAACAAATTACTAACTGATGTATATTTTTGGTTGGGGCGACCTCGGAGTAAAACAAAACCTCCGAAAAAAGGGCACAACCCTCTACTTAGCCAAACAAATCAAAGTGTTCACAACAAAATGATCCAATCTATTTGATCAACGAACAAAGCTACCCCAGGGATAACAGCGCAATCCCGTCATAGAGTCCTTATCGACGACGGGGTTTACGACCTCGATGTTGGATCAGGACATCCTAATGGTGCAACAGCTATTAAGGGTTCGTTTGTTCAACGATTAAAGTCCCACGTGATCTGAGTTCAGACCGGAGTAATCCAGGTCGGTTTCTATCTATAATTTAATCTTTTCCAGTACGAAAGGACCGAAAAGAAAAGGCCTATATTAATGATACGCCTTAAACTTATATTAGTGAATACAACTAAACTAATAATAAGAATATCACCACCAACCCAAAACACAGGGTTAATTGGGGTGGCAGAGCCAGGTAATTAATGCAAAAGACCTAAACCCTTTATTCAGGGGTTCAACTCCCCTCCCCAATTATGTCTTCATTACTACCCAATTTATTATCCCCCTTAATATATATATTTCCTATTTTAATTGCCGTAGCCTTTTTCACCTTAATTGAACGAAAAGTCTTAGGTTATATACAATTACGAAAAGGCCCTAATATCGTAGGTCCATACGGCCTATTACAACCCGTAGCAGATGGCGTAAAACTATTTACAAAAGAACCAATCTACCCCACAAATTCATCCCCTGTACTATTTATACTTGCCCCAACTCTAGCCCTATTTCTAGCCATATCGGTTTGAATACCACTACCAATACCATTCCCACTTGCAAACCTTAATCTAGGTTTCCTTTTCTTAATCGCCATTTCCAGCTTTACAGTATACTCAATTATATGATCCGGTTGAGCCTCAAACTCAAAATACGCCCTGATAGGGGCCTTACGAGCAGTTGCACAAACCATTTCCTACGAAGTAACCCTTGGCATCATTCTTATCTCAATAGTCTTATTTTGCGGCGACTTCAACATACAAACCTTTATAACAACTCAAGAACCAATACTATTAATTTTCTCCTCATGGCCCTTAATAATAATATGATACATTTCTACCCTTGCAGAAACAAACCGATCACCATTCGACCTCACAGAAGGAGAATCCGAACTCGTATCAGGCTTTAACGTAGAATACGCCGCTGGCCCGTTCGCATTATTATTTTTAGCAGAGTACGCCAATATCCTAATAATAAATATAATTACCACTATCATATTCCTCAATTCGCCTATAGTTAATAATCGACCAGAATTATTCACCATATTTCTAACCCTAAAAACCATATTATTATCAGCAAGCTTCCTATGAGTACGCGCCTCCTACCCACGATTCCGATATGATCAACTAATATTTTTACTATGAAAAAACTTTCTTCCTATCACATTAGCATTATGCCTATGACACAGCTCTATAGTTATTACATTTGCTGGGTTACCTCCAATACTCTAGGACACGTGCCCGAATTATAAGGGTTACCTTGATAGGGTGAACAACAGAGGTTTAAATCCTCTCGTCTCCTTAGAAAAATAGGACTTGAACCTACACCTAAGAGATCAAAACTCTTTATACTCCCATTATATTATATTCTAGTAAAGTCAGCTAATCAAGCTTTTGGGCCCATACCCCAACAATGTTGGTTTAAACCCTTCCTCTACTAATGAATCCACACGCAAACATAATTATTATATTAAGCCTGATTTTAGGACCAGTAATTACAATTACAAGTAACCACTGAATTATAGCATGAGTAGGATTAGAAATCAATATACTAGCAATTATTCCATTAATTGCCAAACAACATCACCCACGAGCAATCGAAGCTTCCATTAAATACTTCCTAACCCAAGCCGCAGCTTCATCATTACTCCTATTTTCTATTATTAACAATGCTTGAGACACAGGACAATTTGACATCACACAATCAACAAATACAATATCTAGCACAATAATAACTGCCGCACTAACAATAAAACTAGGACTAGCCCCGTTCCATTACTGACTACCAGAAACCCTACAAGGTACCACAACAATAATAACCTTAATCCTAACAACCTGACAAAAACTAGCCCCACTAACTCTATTAATAATAATTAACCAATCCTTAAACACATCACTATTAATAACACTAAGCCTATTATCTATACTAGTTGGAGGATGAGGAGGATTAAACCAAACCCAGCTACGAAAAATCATAGCATTTTCTTCAATCGCACACCTTGGATGAATAACCATAATCCTCACCTTATCAACTAAATTAACATTATTAACCTTTTACACGTATATTACTCTAACTACAACAATACTCTTAATAATCAAACTATTAGAAACCAACAAAATATCCACAGCAATAACATCATGAACAAAATCACCTATATTAAACGCCATAATAATACTTAATTTAATATCACTAGCAGGCCTTCCCCCATTAACAGGATTTATACCAAAATGATTAATTCTCCAAGAACTAACCAAAAACCATATAACAACTATTGCAACAACATCAGCCATCCTATCATTATTAAGCCTATTCTTCTACATCCGAATCGCATACTACTCAACCATCACATTACCCCCAAACACAACTAATTATTCACAACAATGACGACATAAAAATCAACAAAAACCCTATTTACCATTAATAATCATTTCCTCCTCCATACTCACTCCAATTATACCCACATTTATAATAATCATATAGAAACTTAGGATAATACTTAAACCAGGGGCCTTCAACCCCCCAAATAAGAGCCAAACAACTCTTAGTTTCTGCAACTACCCACTAAGACTTATAAGACCTTATCCTATATCTTCTGAATGCAACCCAGATACTTTAATTAAGCTAAAGCCTTACTAGACAAATGGGCCTTGATCCCATAAACAATTTAGTTAACAGCTAAACACCCTATCCAGCGGGCTTTTGCCTAAAAATTTCCCGCTTTAAAAATAAAAGCGGGAAAACCAAGACACAATTTAAAGTGATTTCCAGATTTGCAATCTGGCGTGAATTTCACTACAAGGTTTGATAAGAAGGGGATTTAACCCCTGTGAAAAGGTTTACAGCCTAACGCCTACTCAGCCATCTTACCAGTGACTTTAACCCGTTGATTATTTTCTACTAACCATAAAGACATTGGCACCCTTTACTTAATTTTCGGTGCCTGGGCAGGTATAGTTGGTACAGCCTTAAGTTTATTAATCCGAGCAGAACTTAGTCAACCTGGTACCCTTTTAGGGGACGACCAGATCTATAATGTAATTGTTACAGCACATGCTTTTGTTATGATTTTCTTTATAGTTATACCTGTAATAATTGGAGGTTTTGGAAATTGACTTGTACCATTAATAATCGGAGCCCCAGACATAGCATTCCCACGAATAAATAATATAAGTTTTTGACTACTACCACCCTCCTTATTACTTCTCCTGGCATCATCAGGTGTTGAAACAGGAGCGGGAACTGGTTGAACCGTCTATCCCCCATTAGCCAGCAACCTGGCCCATGTGGGTGCATCAGTAGATTTAACTATTTTTTCCTTACATCTAGCCGGAGTATCTTCAATCCTTGGGGCTATCAATTTTATTACCACAGCTATCAATATAAAATCCCCAACAATATCACAATACCAAACCCCTTTATTCGTTTGATCAGTAATTATTACAGCCGTACTATTATTACTTTCATTACCAGTATTAGCCGCAGGCATTACAATATTACTCACAGATCGAAACCTAAATACGACCTTTTTTGATCCTTCTGGGGGAGGAGATCCCATCCTATATCAACATTTATTCTGATTCTTCGGTCACCCAGAAGTTTACATCCTCATCCTTCCTGGGTTTGGTATAATCTCCCATGTAGTGACATACTATGCTAATAAAAAAGAACCATTCGGCTACATAGGAATAGTATGAGCAATAATATCAATTGGTTTCCTAGGGTTCATTGTATGAGCCCATCACATATTCACCGTAGGTATAGATGTAGACACACGGGCCTACTTTACATCAGCTACAATAATTATTGCTATCCCAACAGGAGTAAAAGTATTTAGCTGATTAGCCACATTACATGGAGGTCTTATTAAATGAGACGCTGCCATACTATGAGCTTTAGGTTTTATCTTCCTATTTACAATTGGAGGTTTAACAGGTATCGTTTTAGCCAACTCATCATTAGATATTGTACTACACGACACATACTACGTCGTAGCCCACTTCCACTATGTATTATCAATAGGAGCTGTATTTGCCATCATAGCAGGTTTTACCCATTGGTTTCCACTTTTCTCTGGTTATTCATTACACCAAACCTGAACCAAAGTACATTTTGGGGTAATATTTGCAGGTGTAAATATAACTTTTTTCCCACAACACTTCCTAGGATTAGCCGGTATACCACGACGCTATTCTGATTACCCAGACGCCTATACCCTATGAAACACCATCTCATCTATCGGATCATTAATTTCCCTAATTGCAGTAATCATAATAATATTTATCATTTGAGAGGCATTTTCATCAAAACGAAAAGTTATAATAATTGAACTCACAACTACTAATGTAGAATGACTTCACGGATGTCCCCCTCCATATCACACCTATGAAGAACCCACCCATGTACAAAACACAAGAAAGGAAGGATTTGAACCCCCTTAAGTTAGTTTCAAGCCAACCACATGACCTTCATGTTTCTTTCTCAAAGACGTTAGTAAACACATTACATAGCTTTGTCAAAGCTAAATTATAGGTTTAAACCCTTTACGACTTAATGGCCCACCCATTGCAATTAGGATTCCAAGACGCAATATCACCAATCATAGAAGAGTTATTACATTTTCATGACCACACCTTAATAATTGTATTCTTAATTAGTACCATAGTACTCTATATCATTACATCAATAATAACAACAAAATTAACACATACCAATACTATAAATGCCCAAGAAGTAGAAATTATTTGAACCATCCTCCCAGCTATCGTCCTAATTACTATCGCATTACCCTCATTACGTGTCTTATATTTAATAGACGAAATTAATAACCCATATTTAACCGTTAAAGCTATAGGCCATCAATGGTATTGAACCTATGAGTATACCGACTATGAAAACCTTGAATTCGATTCATACATAATTCCAACCCAAGACCTACCAAAAGGGTACTTTCGATTATTAGAAGTTGATCACCGCATGGTAATTCCAATAGAATCTCCTATTCGAATATTAATTTCAGCCGAAGACGTCTTACATTCATGAGCAATACCATCATTAGGGGTAAAAACTGATGCAATCCCAGGACGATTAAATCAAACAACCTTCACGATAACACGCCCAGGTATTTTCTACGGACAATGTTCAGAAATCTGCGGAGCAAACCACAGCTTTATGCCAATCGTAGTAGAATCAATCCCATTAAAATATTTCGAAAACTGATCCTCACTTATACTCTCATAGCATTATAGAAGCTAAACAGGTAGCACTAGCCTTTTAAGCTAGAGAAGGGAAACGCCCGCCTCCCCTTAATGATATGCCACAGTTAAACCCTAATCCATGACTATATATTTTATTAACCACATGATTAGCCTATATTATAATCTATCAACCAAAAATCATCTCACTTCTACAAACAAACAACATCATTCACGACCCTAAATCCTTAAATATTAATTCCTGAAACTGACCATGAACTTAACAATTTTTGATCAATTCTTAAGCCCCCAAATCCTAGGATTACCATTAATAACACTAGCCATTATTTTACCATCAACAATATGACCCTCCCAAAATAATCGATGATTAAACAATCGCCTTTCAACTTTACAATCATGATTTATTAATATAATTACAAAACAACTAATAATACCAATCAATAAGCCTGGACATCAATGATCTGCAATCTTAATATCATTAATTATTTTGCTATTAACTATTAATTTACTAGGATTGTTACCATATACATTCACACCAACCACACAACTCTCAATAAATATAGCACTAGCTATTCCACTATGATTAGCTACCGTACTCACAGGGTTACGAAACCAAACAACAAAATCATTAGGACACCTCTTACCAGAAGGCACGCCCACTCCACTTATCCCAACCCTTATTATTATTGAAACTATTAGTCTATTAATCCGACCTTTAGCTTTAGGTGTGCGACTAACAGCCAACCTAACAGCTGGACACCTACTAATTCAACTAATCTCCACCACCATCATCATCCTACTACCAATAGCACCAATATTATCTATATTAACCTCAATTATCCTATTATTACTAACACTATTAGAATTAGCTGTCGCATTAATCCAAGCATACGTATTCGTCTTACTATTAAGCCTGTACCTACAAGAAAATGTCTAATGGCCCACCAAACACATGCCTATCATATAGTAGATCCAAGCCCATGGCCCCTAACAGGAGCAACAGCAGCATTACTGTTAACCTCAGGCCTAGCCATATGATTTCATTATAACTCAACAACACTAATAACCTTAGGCCTACTAACTACACTTATAACAATAATACAATGATGACGGGATGTTGTACGAGAAAGTACATTTCAAGGACATCACACTATACCTGTACAAAAAGGCTTACGATACGGAATAATCCTATTCATCACATCAGAAGTGTTCTTTTTTATTGGTTTTTTCTGAGCTTTCTACCATTCAAGTCTAGCCCCAACCCCAGAACTAGGAGGAAATTGACCTCCAACAGGAATCCATCCACTAAACCCATTCGAAGTCCCTCTATTAAACACAGCAGTACTATTAGCCTCAGGTGTAACAATCACCTGAGCCCACCATAGCCTAATAGCAGCTAACCGAAATCAATCAATCCAAGCACTAACTATTACTGTTACACTAGGCCTATACTTCACAACCCTCCAAGCCATAGAATATTATGAAGCACCATTCACAATCGCCGATGGGGTCTACGGATCCACATTCTTCGTAGCAACAGGATTTCATGGCCTACATGTAATTATTGGATCAACATTCCTAGTCGTGTGTCTACTACGACTGATCAAATTCCACTTCACCACTGCTCACCATTTTGGTTTTGAAGCAGCCGCATGATATTGACACTTTGTAGATGTCGTTTGACTGTTCCTATACATTTCAATTTACTGATGAGGTTCATACTTTTCTAGTATAATTAGTATAAATGACTTCCAATCATTTAGTTTCAGTTTTAAACCTGAAGAAAAGTAATGAATACAACAACCTCACTTATTATTTTAGCATTAACCATCTCAACCACTCTAATCATACTTAATAACCAATTAACTGTAACAAAACCAAACAATGAAAAACTATCCCCATATGAGTGTGGATTTGACCCATTAAAAACTATACGCCTACCATTCTCAATTCGCTTTTTCCTTAGTAGCAATTCTATTTCTACTATTTGACTTAGAAATTGCACTCCTTCTACCCCTCCCATGAGCTATTCAATTAACAACCCCCATACACACCCTCACATGAACTATCACTATCCTCCTCCTCCTAACATTTGGTTTCATCTACGAATGAACCCAAGGAGGACTAGAATGAGCAGAATAGGTAACTAATTTAAATTAAAAATAACTAATTTCGACTTAGCTAATCATGATTAACAAACATGGTTACCTTATGACACCCTTACACCTCAGCTATTTCATAGCATTTATCATCAGCATAACAGGGTTTATACTTCACCGAACCTCTTTAATCTCAACCCTATTATGCTTAGAGACTATAATATTATCATTATTTATCGCCACATCATTATACCCAATTCAACTTCAAACCACATCATTCATACTAAACCCCATACTAATCCTGACATTCTCAGCATGTGAAGCTAGCCTCGGATTATCCCTACTAGTAGCATCATCACGAACCCACAACCCAAACAACCTACAAAACCTCAATCTCTTACAATGTTAAAAATTATTATCCCAACAATCATATTAATTCCTACCACTACAATATGTAAACCAACACAATTATGATATACCACATTAATTCACAGCATACTAATTTCATTATTAAGCCTACAACTATTTTACCCCTCATTACAACCAATTATAAACTTCTCAAATCATAACCTAGCAACAGACCAAACATCAACCCCTCTAATTATTCTATCATGTTGACTTACCCCCTTAATAATCTTAGCTAGTCAGAATCACCTATCAACAGAACCCTTATCACGAAAACAAACCTTTATTATTACTACAATCATTCTCCAAATATTACTTATCATAACATTCTCAACCACAGACCTAATAATATTTTTCGTACTTTTCGAAGCCACACTAATCCCAACACTAATAATAATTACACGCTGGGGCAATCAAATAGAACGACTAAATGCTGGAACCTATTTCCTATTTTACACACTAATAGGATCACTACCCCTACTAGTTGCTTTACTATCTTTACACTCCAACACAAATTCACTCTCCATCCTCACTATACAATTAAACCCAATAATATTAAAAAATACATGAACAAACTCAATATGACTGTTAGCCGCACTAACTGCCTTTATAATTAAAATACCACTATACGGTTTACATTTATGATTACCAAAAGCACATGTCGAAGCTCCAATTGCAGGGTCAATAATCTTAGCTGCCATTCTATTAAAGCTTGGGGGATACGGCATTATTCGAATTACATCAACCACTAATTTCTTATCAAAAACACCATATTACCCATTCATAATTCTAGCATTATGAGGAATTATTATAACAAGCCTAATCTGCCTACGCCAAACAGACCTAAAATCACTAATCGCCTACTCATCCGTAAGCCATATAGGCCTTGTTACCGCTGCAACACTTACACAAACAGAATGGGCCTACACCGGAGCCATCACCCTTATAATTGCCCACGGCCTAACATCATCATTATTATTTTGTTTAGCTAATACAAATTACGAACGAATCCACAGCCGAACACTAATATTAACCCAAAATATACAACTATTACTCCCCCTAATGAGTACATGATGACTACTAGCTAGCCTAACCAATATAGCTCTCCCACCAACCATCAATCTCATAGGAGAATTAACAATTATTACATCACTATTCAACTGATCTAACACCACAATTATCATTACAGGGCTGGGCACCCTGATCACTGCCACTTATACCTTACATATGTTCTCCTCAACCCAATGAGGAGAATTACCACAACACATTAAAACCATAACACCATCACACACACGAGAACATCTCATTATAATACTCCACATCTTACCTATAACATTACTAATAATAAAACCAGAACTAATCTGAGGTTCGCTCTACTGTTAATATAGTTTAAAATCAAACATTAGACTGTGACTCTAAAAATAGAAGTTTAAACCTTCTTATAAACCGAGAAAGTAATAATAGAGACTGCTAATTTCTATTGCCTGAGATTAAATTCACAGCTTTCTCACTTTCAAAGGATAACAGCTAATCCATTGGTTTTAGGAACCACAACCTCTTGGTGCAATTCCAAGTGAAAGTAATGACAGCACTTTTTAACTCAACACTATTACTAGCACTTATAACCCTTATCATCCCACTTATAAATTTACCATTAAACATAAAACCAAAAACCGCTGTAAAAATAGCATTTTTCATCACCACAATCCCACTAACCATATTTATCTCCTCTAATACCGAATCTATTATTACTAACTGATCTTGAACAATAACCTCAACATTCACAATATCAATAAGCTTAAAGTTCGACCAATACTCCATCATATTTATTCCAGTAGCCCTTTACGTAACCTGGTCCATCCTAGAATTCACCCACTGGTATATGACACCAGACCCCTGCATTACAAAATTCTTCAAATATTTATTAATCTTCTTAATCGCCATAATAACATTAGTTACCGCCAATAATATATTTCAATTCTTTATTGGCTGAGAAGGTGTTGGAATTATATCTTTCATATTAATCGGTTGATGACACAGCCGACTAGAAGCCTGCTCATCAGCCCTACAAGCCATCATTTACAACCGCGCAGGCGACATTGGATTAATTCTTACCATAGCCTGGATAGCAACAAACCTCAACTCATGAGAACTTCAACAAATCTTCTCCCACACCAACCCAATCCCATTACTTCCCCTATTAAGCCTTACCCTAGCAGCAACTGGAAAATCAGCCCAATTTGGACTTCACCCATGACTACCAGCAGCAATAGAAGGCCCCACTCCAGTCTCAGCCCTACTCCACTCTAGCACTATAGTTGTAGCAGGTATTTTCCTACTTATCCGAACCCACCCAATACTCTCAACAAACAACACAGCCGTTACAATCTGCCTTTGCCTTGGTGCTTTAACTACCCTATTTACAGCAATTTGCGCTACCACTCAAAATGATATCAAAAAAATCATTGCCTTCTCTACATCCAGCCAACTAGGTTTAATAATAGTAACCATTGGCCTTAATCAACCACACTTAGCCTTCCTTCACATCACAATGCATGCCTTCTTCAAAGCAATATTATTCCTGTGCTCAGGCTTAATTATTCATAGCCTAAACAATGAACAAGACATTCGAAAAATAGGAGGACTACATAAAACCCTCCCAATTACTTCCTCATGTCTAACTATTGGAAACCTAGCCCTATCCGGATTCCCATTTCTAACAGGGTTTTACTCCAAAGACATCATCATCGAAACCATAAATACATCCCACATAAACGCCTGAGCCCTTCTTCTAACATTAGTTGCAACCTCACTCACAGCAGCCTACAGCCTACGAATCACAATTCTTGTTCAAATAGGACAACCACGATTTCAACCAATACTTCCAATTAATGAAAACTATCACACAGCAACTAACCCTATCATTCGATTAGCAACAGGAAGCATTATTGCCGGCCTACTAATCTCACTAAACACAACTCCAATAAAAACACCACAAATAACCATACCCCACCATATAAAAATATCAGCGTTAATCATAACAATCATAGGCTTAACCTTAGCCCTTGAATTAATTACAGTAACCAACAAAAGCACAAAACCATCAAAAACCCATACTTTTTCAAATCTACTAATATACTTCAACACCTTAATCCACCGCTCACTTACCCTCCTTAACCTAAAATTTAGTCAAAACACTGCAACACACCTAACCGACCTAATCTGATACGAAAACATCGGCCCAAAATGAGTAACAAAGTCACAAACAAACCCTATCACAACAACATCATCACAAAAAGGACTAATTAAAATTTACCTTACCTCATTTCTCCTGTCGATCACCATACTCCTTCTCGCCTAATAGAACGAATAGCCCCCCAAGCTAAACCACGTACTAAATCCAATACAACAAACAACGTTAATAATAAACCCCAACCTGCAATTAAAAACATTACACACCCATAATAATAAAACCACGACACCCCAATATAATCCACACGAACATTAAACAAACCACTAGCATCCATCGCCACATCCCCGTACCCCTCTAAACTTCACTTATCAAAACAATACACAACCGCACCAACAATAAACAAAACATAACTAACTATACAAAATAAATCCCCATACCCGCGCCAAGCCGAAGGATAAGGGTCCCCCGTCAAAGCCACAGAATAAGCAAAAACCACTAACATACCTCCCAAATAAATTAAAAATAAAACCAAAGAAATAAATGACCCACCCACCCCAACCAACATTAAACACCCAAACACTGCTCCAAAAACCAAACCAACAACTCCATAATAAGGAGAAGGCCCAGAAGCTACACTAATAACCCAAAAAACAAAACAAACCTCAAATAAAAATATAAAAAACACCATTATTCTTGCCTGGATTTTAACCAAGACTAATGATTTGAAAAAACACCGTTGTGTTCAACTACAAAAATTTCATGGCCACCAATCTACGAAAATCCCACCCAATAATTAAAATTATTAACAACTCACTAATTGACCTACCAAGTCCATCCAACATTTCCATTTGATGAAACTTTGGGTCACTACTAGGAGCCTGCCTAATACTCCAAATCATCACAGGCTTATTCCTAGCCATACATTACTCACCAAACATCTCAACAGCATTTTCATCAATCGCCCACATTACCCGAGATGTACAATACGGTTGACTAATCCGCAACATACATGCTAACGGAGCCTCACTATTCTTCATATGCATTTATCTACACATTGGACGAGGTCTATACTACGGATCCTACCTCTATAAACAAACCTGAAATATTGGTGTAATTCTCCTCCTACTAACCATAGCCACCGCATTCATGGGTTATGTCCTACCATGAGGGCAAATATCATTCTGAGGAGCCACAGTTATTACAAACCTACTTTCAGCTATTCCATATATCGGTACTATAATAGTACAATGAGTATGAGGTGGTTTCTCCGTAGACAATGCCACTCTAACACGATTCTTCACCCTACATTTCTTATTACCATTTATAATCCTAGGCCTAACCATAATCCACTTACTTTTCTTACACGAAACAGGATCAAATAACCCAACAGGACTTAACTCAAATATTGACAAAATCCCATTCCACCCCTACTTCTCATACAAAGACCTTCTAGGATTCATAGCAACACTCACCCTACTCCTATCCATCGCCATATTTTACCCAAACCTACTGGGAGACCCAGATAACTTTACACCAGCTAACCCGTTATCCACCCCACCCCACATTAAACCAGAATGGTATTTCCTATTCGCCTACGCTATCCTACGATCCATCCCTAATAAATTAGGAGGTGTACTAGCCCTACTACTCTCCATTCTAGTACTATTTATCTTACCCCTATTACATACATCAAAACAACGAACACTAACATTCCGACCCATTACCCAAACACTATTCTGATTGTTCGTGGCCAACCTTATAGTATTAACATGAATTGGAGGAAAACCAGTAGAAAACCCATTCATCATTATCGGCCAAGCATCCTCCATCCTTTACTTTATAATCCTACTAGTACTAATACCAATCTCAAACATAATTGAAAATAAAACAATTAATTAAACTACTCAAGTAGCTTAATAACCAAAGCATTGGTCTTGTAAACCAAAGAATGAAGGCTTCCCAACCTTCCTAGAGTACACCACTTCACACATCAAAAGAAAAGGCTCCTAAACCTTCTTCCCCGGCCCCCAAAACCGGAATTTTATATTAAACTATCTTTTGTTTACACTTTTTTCTTCTCCCGCGCCCAAGAGACATTTTACCCCTCTTTTTTACACTTTTTTTCTTCTCCCGCGCCCAAGAGACATTTTACCCCTCTTTTTTACACTTTTTTTCTTCTCCCGCGCCCAAGAGACATTTTACCCCTCTTTTTTACACTTTTTTCTTACAACCCTTTATTAAACCAAAATTTTGTATTTTACCCCCCCCTTTTTTACACTTTTTTCTTCTCCCGCGCCCAAGAGACATTTTACCCCCCTTTTTTACACCTTTTTTCTTCTCCCGCGCCCAAGAGACATTTTACCCCCCTTTTTTACACCTTTTTTCTTCTCCCACACCCAAGAGACATTCAATTCTACCTGGTTAACTCTCTTGTGCCCAAGAGACACATTACCCCATTATAACTACTATGTATTATTGTGCATTCATATATTTTCCCCAAGCATATCACTAGTAATATTCCCGCTAACTGTACTAATTACATTATTTGATTAATTTTACATAAACAATATTTAACACATGGCTATTACTACTCGACATTAAAACAATGGATTACGGATACACTTATTTGTACCTGCTCTACAACATGAATATCACCTTTATACTTGTTTATCTCTTATTCTACCAACTCCCGAGAAATAAGCAACCCTTGTTAGTAAGATACTACATCACCAGTCTCAGGTCCATTAACAGTTGGCGTACATAACTGATCTATATCTGGCATCTGGTTGTTTTTTCAGGCACATAATACTATTAAAGTTCATACGTTTCCTTTTAAGAGGCCACCGGTTAATGTGTTCTATACATTCGTTCTATAACCTTACATCACTTGATTACAGGCATATGGTTGCTCTTTTTTTTCTCTCTGTGGTCTCAGGTCCCCATCGATGATGTCTGCCGACTCGATGAAACTGGACTTACGTTCAAATTGCTTACTTTTCACATAGACTAAAAGGTGCTAATTAATTAATGCTTGACGGACATAAAATTTATAAGAAACTCACGACACTAAATTTCACGCATGCACATGCACATGCACATGCACATGCACATGCACATGCACATGCACATGCACATGCACATGCACATGCACATGCACATGCACATGCACATGCACACATACACATACACATACACATACACATACACATACACACACGCACACATACACATACACATACACATACACATACACACGCACACATACACATACACATACACATACACATACACATACACATACACATACACATACACATACACATACACATACACACACACACACACACACACACGCACACATACACATACACACACACACACGCACATATACATATACATATACATATATTTTTAGCTAAACCCCCCTACCCCCCGTTAAACTAGCATTAATCCGCATAGCCACATAATCTCGTCAAACCCCAAAATCCGAGATGACTACACTGATGTAACACTAGCTTTTTGTAAGTTTAAATTGTAGTAGTAACTTACATTATTCTATATATCATATATATATATCATATATATATCATATATATATCATATATATATCATATATATATCATATATATATCATATATATATATCATATATAACTTAATTTAAATACATTTTTACCTCATAGTACAGCACCTTAAATAGATAAAATTTACTACGCGACACAGTACATACCGTAATATTTTAAGTTATATCATATATATCATATATATCATATATATCATATATATCATATATATCATATATATCATATATATCATATATATCATATATACCTGTAAACCTACTTCTATGCT